TGTTGAATAATTTTTATGGATTCGGCCATTTCACTCATTCGTACTAAATAACGAGCTAATGAATCCCCTTCTTTTTGCCAGTGAACCTCCCAATCAAATTCATCATAACACTCATAACGATCCACTTTACGAAGATCCCATTGTATTCCGGAAGCTCGTAGCATTGGTCCCGATAAACCCCAATTTAGTGCTTCTTCTGCGCGAATAATGCCTATGCCTTCAACTCGTTCTAAAAAAATAGGATTCCGTGTAATAAGTTTTTGATATTCAGCAATGACGATTAAAAAATAATCGCAAAACTCCAAACATTTATCTATCCAACCATGAGGTAGATCGGCAGCTACTCCTCCGATACGAAAATAATTATGCATCATGCGCATACCGGTAGCAGCTTCGAATAGGTCATATATCAATTCTCGTTCTCGAAAAATATAGAAGAAAGGGGTCTGTGCCCCAATATCTGCCATAAAAGGGCCAAGCCATAACAAATGAGAAGCGATACGACTCAACTCCAACATAATAGCTCTGATATAGCTAGCCCTTTTAGGTACTTGAATATTGCCTAGCTGTTCGGGTCCGTTTACAGTTATTGCTTCTGTGAACATAGTAGCTAAATAATCCCAACGTGTTACATAAGGCAAATATTGTATAATTGTTCGATTTTCCGCAATTTTCTCCATCCCTCGATGTAAATAACCCAATATTGGTTCACAGTCGATAACATCTTCACCATCGAGAGTAACGATCAGGCGAAGAACGCCGTGCATTGATGGGTGTTGAGGACCCATATTTACTATCATGAGGTCTTTTCTTGTAGTTGGTGCAATCATAAGTTTTTTTCCGAGTCATTCTTCCATGCATTGCTGAACGTAAAAAGAAGAGTTTATCAAAATTTAATTTTAGGTATTAGGCGTCAAATTAACGAGTTTTTATCTCTCGAATATTTAACTCCCCTATTAATTCTTTATAACGCCCTCTGTTTTTTTTGAACAAATAGGCCAGCAGCCGTTGGCGTTTTCCCAAAATTTTTCGTAAACCTCTCTGCGATGAAGAATCTTTTTTGTGCAATTCCAAATGTGAAGTAAGTCTCCTTATCTTAGTGGTGAAAGTGAATACTTGAAATTCCACAGACCCTCTGTTTTCCGCGTTTTCTTTTTGAGAAATAACCGAAATGAATGAATTTTTTACCATAAAAAAACTTCCCTTTGGCAGATATGGATTTTACTGATCAGTAATAATAATTAATTTGAAGGTGGTATATACAAAAATCGAATGCAAATTTTTTTATGAACTCCTAATTTAATGAATTCAAATCAATCCTATTTTAATTTAAATTCGAGTGAGATATAAAAAGATTGGGACATTTTCACATTTAAGGATTTAGACCTAAAATGCAAAAAGTTCTGTTGATTCATTTCGAGATTGAATTCTTACATTATTGATTTCATGTTGGATATATGAATAGAAGATAAGAGTGTGGGATCCGCGTACTTCTTTTCTTTCATATACTCCACATACTCTATAAATACCCATAACCTTAAAATAAAAATGAAGTAAGGTATATGATATATACATAATTATTATCCCCGACTTTTCAATCGTGGATACATATGTAGCCTTAACATACCGAAATGGCTGCCGTTATTGGTATTAAACCAATAACGATTCATACAGGCTAAATCTTCTAATCGATAATTAGGCCAAAGGAAGAGTTTAAATTTCATTAATTGATTTTTCTCTTTATCAAGATTCTTGTTGTCAGACGAAGCTTGACTGCTATTTTTTATCTTCTTTCCGTTCCAAAATACTAGATTTCTATCTACGCCGTTTTGGTGCTTTGAATTGAAAGAAATTAGAATTCTCAACTTTCTACGACTTCTAAATGATAAAATATTTTCAGGAATAAACAAATCAAAATCATTTTTAGAAACATATTTATGTTCTTGGTATTTTTGATTTGTTTGGTACTTACTCTTATGAACCAACGAAATACTTATGGTTTGATACATAAGAAATTGTCCATCGTTTTTTCTAGACAAACGAATGGGTTCTATAATCAATATTCCCTTTTTGATCAATTCTGTAAGAGTTAAATTATTCTTAACCGGCATTATATCCAAACTAAATTCTCTCTTTTGAATTGAGGATAGAGTAAGTTCACTTGGCTCTATCAGTCTAAGCAGGAGACAATATACCTTGATATTATTCATCAGTCTTTGGTTTAAAGTATCGTTCCATCTCAATTGAAAAAGTAAATAACGTTTCAGGAAGAAATCTAGGTTACTTTTGTATTGTTTTTTCTTTTTTCCCTGTTTCATGTCTGATCTTGCATCATTTTCTTCAATATGTTTTTGGTGTGAGAGAACGGATCCAAAATCTCCGCGGTTTGTGGGTTCTTCTTGTTTTTTATTTGATGGTTTCAAAAAACTTCCTTTTTGCTTTTCATTAATCTTTTTAGTTTCACTACTATTTTCATTTGTATTTCGATTTAAAAAAAGCAATTTGTTTGGTATAAACCAAGGTTTCGTTTTATATGTATTATAAAGTAATACAAACTCTGGGAAGAACCAAATTTCCAGATTTGATATGGAACCTTTTAGCATTTTTTCATTCATTCCCATCCAATCAACAAAAACTTTTTCTTTGTGGGAATTTGGTCGATTGATTTCTGGAATCATAAGATAAAAAAGATCTTTTTTAGAAATTTTTTGAAAATTATTAGTACCCAGTTGAATATTTTCATTCCGATTGGAATCAATTGTGATCCAGGCCTTAATATCCAGTTTTTGTTTAAGATCAAAATGAAAAATGGCCCAATCTAAATATTTTCTATTCGCCATTTTTTCCATCGATAGGATATCTGCATAATTATAGATAGGCATGTTTCTCGGCGTATCATAAAATGGGTCTTTCTGCATGTTATAAGAAAACTTCGGGTTCTTATTTGCTTGAAAGGAGGATCTAAAAAAAGGGGATTTTTCGGCGTTAAGAACTTTATATGCTAAAAGATCATATCTATAGTATTTGTGAAAATTCTCTTTTTTATGCGATAATGTATAGATTTCCCCCTTTTTTTTTGAATCACTTAATTGGTCTTTTTCATATGAATAGCATTTGCTTAATTTTTCCTTTTTAGCTATACCATGCTGATGAGCTTTAGTTCGCCATTTTGCAGGTATTAATATAGACCATCCAATCTGCGATAAATCGTATGGAGAATACCCTCTTAACCAGTTTTTCCATTGAGTTATTTCATAACTCGTAAGTTTCCTATCACCCCATTTTGAATGAATCACTCCTTGTTTTTCCAAAGAATCCTTTATTTTAGGCTTAATAAAAAAAGAGATTCCTTGGTATTGAAGAATAGATCCTAAGTTCTGCAAGTTACTAACTGGAATTTGTGATATTTTGTAAAATACATATGCTTGTGACACGTAGGATAAGTCATAAAAAATATGTGAATTTCTTTGAATATACCTAATGTTCTCAAGTGACTTTTTAATAGTCGAAATAAACGGAATTACATTTTTCTTTTTTTTATTAATTTGGTCTTGCTTTACTTCATTATTGGACAGGGATTTATCCAGAATTTGTTTTGTTGATTCAAGAAAAAGTTCTGTATTCATTCTGGGAATAGTAAGGATAGATAAAAATATATCTGTGTATACTCTTTCAATGAAAAATTTCAAAAACAGAGGTAATTTATAGATTAATCGAATATTTCTTCTTTTTATTGTTTCCCATTTTTCGAATCTTTTAGCATTAGAGCTTGTTTTGTTAGGACTAATATTATTTATCTTTGGCGTTTCTTTTTTTTTCTCTTTTGTTATTCTTTCTATTTGATTTCGAATTGTCCCTGTTCGCTCAGTCAAATCTTTTATTTTTTTTTCTGTTAATGTCAATGAAGAATTGGTCAAACCCGCGGACGCAATTTGATTAAAGGATTCCGGAATTATCTGATTGCTGATTATAGAATCTTTTTCTTCTTTAATTTCATTCGATTCATATACTTCTCTTAATCGAAATAATAGAATTGGATTTACTTTTGAAAGTTCTTTTTTTATTTTGTTCAAAACAAGAATCCTTTTTAGAACCAGTTTTGGGTGTTCGTTTGAAACTTTTCCGAATAATTTTGTTTTTCCTTTGAAAACGCGTAGAACTCGAAAAGACTTCTTTTTCAATTTTCCCATTTTTTGTTTCAATTCCCCAAAAATGGGTTTAAAAAAGGAAAGTCGTTTTTGGGGCGAACCAAAAGGAACTTCAGCTTCCATTCCCCAAATTGTTAAAAAAGAAAAAGATGATGTTTCGTTTTTAATTAGATCTTTCGGAGAGGATCCAAATTTGGATTGGTGCCAAGGTTTTAGACAAAAGGGAAATATTATTTTGATTTGAATACCGTCCATCAACCAGTTTTTCGGAAATTCTGTTTCTGATAAGGGAACACCGTTATAGGTACATTTAACATGTATCTCTCTATTCCATTCCCGGAAATCTTCTATCCATTCAGGACGTTGCAATAGTAATATACGTCCAATATTTTTCGCAATTATCAACCAAGGTACTAGAATATTTTTTCTAAAAAAAGATTGAGTTAGTAACATCAAACCTCTTATTACTTGCGCAAAAGGAATGGTATCCCAAGTCTCTGCTATCTCTATTCGCGCTTTTTCCTTTAGTTTTATTTTCTCTTTGTTTTGTTCTCTTTTGGTTTTTTCTTCTGTATTCTCTATAATTTGGAATGCTTCCTTGTTCCCCAACCAATTGCTAAAAATGGATTTAATCAATCTGGAAATATTCAAAGAAAACAGGGCGGATTTTTCTATTCTGTCCAAAAAAAGAGGAGAATGTGCGTTTGCTTGAAACAATTCCCAAATAACTATTTTACGCCTTTGAGTCCGCATAGAACCTTTGATTATACCTCGTCGAAAATCTGATTGTTGTGAATAGCGTAGCAAAAACACTTCATCTGTTTGATCAGACGTATTAGGATCCTTAGATTG